GCTACTGAGGAACAAGGGGAGATTCGACCTCCTAGAGTTCAACTCCCGCTCTCAACCCATGAACAATATGAGTCCGAAGCTTCTTTCGTAACTCCCGGAATTTCTTCGTAGTGACTCCGTTCCATGCCTCATTTCATAGGGAAGCCCAAAGTGGCTCTATTTCATTCTATTTCACTTCCTAGCACTTCCTATCATTTAATATCCATCCCTTTGGTCTTATTTACATAAGAGATGTCATTTATAGTCTATCTCTTTCTATATATGGAAAGTCAAGAAATTCTCATCGAAACATCGAGAAATTGTGCATATAGAAAACTCTAAAGAAAGAAAAAAAGGAGACCCATGCCATGATTTTCAAATCTTTTCTACCTTTTCTACTTAGTAGTCTAAGTTTCTCGATGAGGATAATTAATTCGGTCGTTGTGGTCGGACTCTATTATGGATTTCTGACCACATTCTCCATAGGTCCCTCTTAGATCTTCTTTCTCCAATCTTGGATTAGGGAAGAAGGAGATATTCGCGACTACTGGCGGTTTCATTATGGGGCAGCTCATGATCTTCATATCGATCTATTATCCACCTCTGCATCTATTCTTTCTTAGCTAAACGGGTGGAAGATCCATCCAATTTGGTTATATCATGGACTCGAAAAGCGGATCTGAATGTGACTGAAATGCACGATCTTCACAGGTATCACTTTTCACGATACCTAAAAGATGGAATAGCGATTTTCGAACCATTTCCTATACGAGAATGGTTTCCATTACTTTGAGAAATGGATTCTATATCAAACTATAGCTATTGCATTAAAGAAGAAAAGAAACTAATAGAAGTCGAAGACGCGGAATGGTAGTGAATAGAGAGAAAGATTCTTCTGATTTTCTTGTTCCTGAAAATATTCTATCTATCTCCTAGACGCCGTAGAGAATTGAGAATTTTCATGTCTTTCAATTCTCGTACTCGTAATTGGAAAGTTACGGAAGGAGGTCCATCATTTTGCAATGAAAACAACATAAAAAACTCTGGACAATTTCGAAATCAGGCCAAGCGTCTTAATACATATGCAAAAAAATTCATTATTGGCCCACCATTGATTAGAAGATTTAGCTTGTATGAATCGCTATTGGTTTGATACGAATAATGGCAGTCGTTTCAGTATGTTAAGGATACAGATGTATCCACAATTCATTTAGAGTTACTTAATAGCCTATTTCTTATACCATATCTCTATCCCGTGAAATTCTCGAGCCGAAAGATGGATGCATATGCTGTGTTTCATTTTGCTAAACGATATCAATTAAATGGTGTATCAATTCCATAAATTGGATATAGCAATAAATAAATCAGCAAAATTCTTTTATTTTAGATAGAAGAAATGTTTCTTCTATCTAAAATAAAAGAATGTACCCTTCTATCCAAATCCAATTTGCATCGATAAAATAAATCCAAATTCCAGTAGTGGATGAATAATTGCAAATTTTTGTGTGTACGAGATTAGAATAACTTCAAAATAACTGACATAATTTTTTATTTTTCCTGATCAGAAAAATACATGAAAAAGAAAGGAGGTAGAAAAATTTTGGGATTTATGGTTAAAGAAGAAAAAGAAGAAAACAGGGGTTCTGTTGAATTTCAAGTATTCAGTTTCACCAATAAGATACGGAGACTTGCTTCACATTTGGAATTACACAAAAAAGATTTTTCATCGGAAAGAGGTCTACGAAGACTTTTGGGAAAACGTCAACGTTTGCTGGCTTATTTGGCAAAGAAAAATAGAGTACGTTATAAGAAATTAATCAGTCAGTTGGATATTCGGGAGAAGTAATTTAATCGTTCGAATTTTTTTCTTATTTTATTAGTAGTCTTATAGTAGTCTTAGATTTTTCATTTTGATGAGCCTCGTTTTGAGGAATTCATGGAATAATCCATTTTCATGGAATAATGAATTAAGGAAGAAAGGATATGAGTCTACCGCTTACAAGAAAAGATCTCATGATAGTCAATATGGGCCCTCAGCACCCATCAATGCATGGTGTTCTTCGACTGATCGTTACTCTCGATGGTGAAGATGTTATTGATTGTGAACCCATATTAGGCTATTTACACAGAGGAATGGAAAAAATCGCGGAAAACCGAACTATTATACAATGAGGGAGATAGAAAAAGAGAGAGAGAGGGAGATAGAAAAAGAGAGAGATGGTAGAAAAGGGGGAGAGATGGGGGAAGAAGATAGGAAGGGGAATAAGGGGGCTCTTTAGGCAGGAGACGGGGGAATTCCTTAAGTTAAGAAAGAAAAAAGAATAAGAACACGGATACATAACATAAAAAAAAGAATAAATAAGACGATATTCGCCCTCCCCCTACATATTTAATTTCTTCTCCTATACAAAAACCAGCAAGACCTACTCCATTGGTAATTCCATCAATGACACCCTTATCGAAAAACTGCGTTAGTTCAGTTAATCCTCTTATACCCAGGGTAAAGACCCTAGTATAGAAAATATCTATATAACCACGATTATATGACCAACTGTATATCTTTTTTTTTACTTGATCCGAAAAAAACTTTTTCGGACCCTCTTTTACAAGAGAATTTATTAAATCCAAATTCTGAAAAAAGGAATAAGCGGATCCATAGAAGATATATGCTATGGATAGACCAAACATAGCTAGACTTACAGAAGAAATTGCATTAGTGATAAATTCATATGAATTTATGGAAGAATTAGAACTTTCCTGGAAAAAGTTTATTGAGGGAGTTAACCACTTTGATAATATGGTTAACTCCGCTATTCCATTATCCATTACTCCATTATCAAAATGGATTCCTATGGATCCAATGAACAAAGTAAAAAGCAGTAATATAAAAAGAGGGAATAGCATAGTATTTCCCGTTTCATGAGGATAGACAAAAGTGTTTTTAGCCCCAAAGGAAGTACTAAAGGACCCTATCCTATTTCTTGTATTACCATGAATTTTGGATCTATTTTGTGAAAAAAAAGAAACTCCACTCTTCGTTGTTGATAAAATGAAATCTCTATTCACTCCTTTGGGTATCCTTTTTCCCCATAAGGATATTGAATACAACGAACCCTCTTTAGTGCTACTGTAATTTTGAAAATGAACACGCAGGTACCCATCAAAAGTAAGTAAATATATCCGAAACATATAAAACGCAGTTAATCCTGCAGTAAAAGAGGCTATTATTCCAAAAAAGGGTGAATACAACCAACTATTACTAAGGATTTCATCTTTGGACCAGAAGCAAGCAAGAGGTGGAATACCACAAAGAGAAAGCGTACCCCATAAAAAAGTAGTTCTTGTAATTGGAACGTATTTTCTTAAACCACCCATAAGAACCATATTCTGACTTTTATCTGGTGAATATCCAACAAGAGGTTCCATTGAATGAATAATGGATCCGGATCCCAAGAACAATAAAGCTTTCGAATAAGCATGAGTGATCAAATGGAATAAAGCAGCTTGATAAGAACCTATACCTAGAGCTAACATCATATAACCCAATTGAGACATTGTAGAATAGGCTAAGCTTCTTTTAATATCTCTCTGAGCAAGAGCTAAAGTAGCTCCTAAGAAGAGTGTTATTGTACCTACTAAAGAAATGAAACTCATTATTAAAGGTAGGGATATGAAAAGAGGAAGAAGTCGAGCTAGAAGAAAAATCCCCGCAGCAACCATAGTTGCTGCGTGTATAAGAGCCGAAATGGGAGTGGGTCCTTCCATAGCATCGGGTAACCATACGTGAAGAGGGAATTGTGCAGATTTCGCAACTGCACCAAGGAATAATAAAAAAGCACACAAAGTAGTAAGTAAGGAATTAATCCCATTATTAGGAATCCAGTTATTAGCTATTTTGAACAAATCCCTAAACTCTAAACTACCTGTTATCCAAAAAAAACCTAAAATTCCTAATAACAGACCAAAATCCCCTACACGATTAGTTACAAAAGCTTTTTGACAAGCACTCGCTGCAATTGGCCGTGTAAACCAAAAGCCTATCAATAAATAGGAACACATTCCCACAAGTTCCCAAAAAAAATAAATTTGTATCAAATTGGAACTAGTAACCAATCCCAACATGGAAGTATTGAAAAAACTTATATAAACAAAAAATCTCAAATATCCTTCATCGTGAGACATATAATCGTCACTATAAATAAGAACGAGGATTCCTACAGTAGTAATTAGTATTAACATAATAGAAGTAAGCGGGTCGATCAAGTATCCAAATTCTAAGGAAAAATCATTATTGACGGTCCAAGACCATAGATATTGATAGATAGAACTTCCATTTATTTGTTGAATAGATAGGTGAACTGAGAATACCATAGCTATACTTAAGAGTAAAACACAAGGAAAAGCCCATATGCGACGAAGATTTTTTGTTGCTGTCGGAATAAGAATAAGTCCAAACCCCATTGACATAATAACTGGAAGTGGGAGAAGAGGGATTACCCATGCATATTGATATGTATGTTCCATAAGAAAAGAAATTGCAATTTTTACTTGAAATTTTTCTATAAAATAAAATTGTTTCCGATTCACCAAACCAATTCTTATCTCTTTCTGAAGGAATTCCAAAAAATAAGAATAAGACAAAATACTGGAATTCTTCATTTTTCCAAATTTCTCTCATTGAAATAATCAAAAATGAAGAATGGGTTTACTTGGTTAAATTCAAAAAGTTAATTAAATAACTTTGTTACCTAGTTATTACCTAAAGAAGGATATTTGTTAAAATACAAATTAAAATACAAAAAAGGATTGAATCATTTTACTTTCTATTCATTTTTGTATTTCTTTCTATTAAAATGAAGATGAAGCAGCTCTCATGTTTCGTAACTGATTGATTGAATTCCAATGAAAACCTATGTTTATAGGAAATTATCGAATATTCCTTACTTCATATAGAACTGAAATCCTAATGACTAGAATTACCTAAGTTTTAGAATGTCTTATTTAAGAGACTAAGTATTTTTTTTGTTTTGATTGGAATTCCATTATGGAATACCATTCTGAACTTAATTAACTATTTGAATTTTCCCTTCCTTTTATCCCCCCATCTTATATGGGGGATAGGCCGTAGATCTATATATGGAGTATACTTAATATATAAATTGATTTAATTTAAATAGAAAACCTTTGTATATATTCTATATTATTAAAACAAAGTATAAAATATATATGAAAAATATGCTAAAAAATTCTTGTCTTATCCGCATTAGAGAAAATCAAGTAAAAAAGAATTCAGAATTTCAGTTCAGTATCTAAGTATAAATACTAAGAAAAAACAGAAAGAAGGATTGATTTGCGGCAATAGATGTCTTTCACATACAACTAGAAAAAAAGTAATCTCCTTTTTGAATGGCAGTTCCAAAAAAACGTACTTCGATGTCAAAAAAGCGTATTCGTAAAAATCTTTGGAAGAAAAAGACTTATTTTTCCATAGTACAATCTTATTCTTTAGCAAAATCAAGATCATTTTCCAGCGGTAGCGAGCATCCAAAACCAAAGGGTTTTTCTGGGCAACAAACAAACAAATAATCTGGTTTTGGAATAATCTGAATTGACCTATCCCAAAGAAATTCCAATTATTTAAAATGAATAATTCGGATTAATTAATGAATGTACTTTTATGTGTCGAATTCCTCGGTACAATATTCTTAGAACTAACCCCTCTGATATATAGAACAAAAGTTTTTGGTATACTGTGTCCTAAGTATTCTTTTCCTATCAACGAACTTTTCATAATAGAATCCTCATAATAAAATATGAGGATTCTATTATGAAAAGTAGAGTATTCTTGCAATAGGACTTACAACTTCTACCTATCTTATCAAAAATCCACAAAAAAATAGGTTTAGGCTTGGTAAATCATATTAATAAGAGCATAAAGGCTTTCATTCTAGAAATTTTGCTAAAATCCAAAATTCTTTGTATTTAATGATGAAATTATAGAAATTCTAATGGATAGATTGAAAGATTTTTTTTTATTTCAATGAGAAACTAATTAGAAAAAAATGAGTTCTATATTGCAACTGAGAAAAAACAGTTCCAACTCTTTCAAGCTTTGTTTCTATTGGGCAAAGCAAGAGTTTATTGTTAAAAAAATCCCCAATGATACTACCAAACGAAGTCCATTTTAATGAAGATTCTAATGTTCCTAAATTCTATGGACTCTCCCAATCTCGACGATTTGCGAGAAAATAACTATTATTCTTTTAACTTCCCTATTATTTAAAGTTAGCCGCCATGGTGAAATTGGTAGACACGCTGCTCTTAGGAAGCAGTGCTCAAGCATCTCGGTTCGAGTCCGAGTGGCGGCATTCTCGAAAAAGAATACAATAGATTAGAAAATGGATTCAATTCGAAATTTCCAATTTTGTAATGGGACCTTCTCCTTATGCTATTTGCAACTTTAGAACATATACTAACTCATATCTCTTTCTCAACCATTTCAATTGTGATTACAATTCATTTGATAACCTTATTAGTTCGTGAACTTGGGGGATTACGTGATTCGTCAGAAAAAGGAATGATAGCTACTTTTTTCTCTATAACAGGATTCTTAGTTTCTCGTTGGGCTTCTTCGGGACATTTTCCATTAAGTAATTTATATGAGTCATTGATCTTCCTTTCATGGGCTCTGTATATTCTTCATACGATTCCTAAGATACAGAACTCTAAAAATGATTTAAGCACAATAACTACGCCAAGTACTATTTTAACGCAAGGCTTTGCCACGTCGGGTCTTTTAACTGAAATGCATCAATCCACAATACTAGTACCTGCTCTACAATCTCAGTGGTTAATGATGCATGTCAGTATGATGTTACTAAGCTATGCAACTCTTTTGTGCGGATCCTTATTATCCGCCGCTCTTCTAATCATTAAATTTCGAAAGAATTTCAATTTCTTTTTAGAAAAGAAAAAAAATGTTTTAAATAAAACATTTTTCTTTAGTGAGTTTAGTGAGATTGAATATTTCTATGTAAAAAGAAGTGCTTTAAAAAACACCTCTTTTCCTTCATTTCCAAATTATTACAAATATCAATTAATTGAGCGTTTGGATTCTTGGAGTTATCGTGTCATTAGCCTAGGGTTTACCCTTTTAACCATAGGTATTCTTTGTGGAGCAGTATGGGCTAATGAGGCGTGGGGATCCTATTGGAATTGGGATCCTAAGGAAACTTGGGCATTTATTACTTGGACCATATTCGCAATTTATTTACATAGTAGAACAAATCCAAATTGGAAGGGTACGAATTCCGCACTTGTAGCTTCGATAGGATTTCTTATAATTTGGATCTGCTATTTTGGTATCAATCTATTAGGAATAGGTTTACATAGTTATGGTGCATTTACATTACCATCTAAATGATTACATAACATAAAACCTTCGTGAAATGAAAGTTTTTCCATTTTTGTTTGATTTGAGAACCCTTGAACGCCTTCTCAAAGGGTTCTCAAAAATTCGAGATAGATCTAATTAGACTTTTTTACTTTTTTCTGAATTATTTGGTTTTTCCACTATGGAATATAGAGCGGACTAGTAAAAAAAAATTATTTAGGATAATAATTGGATAAGAGAGCCTCTACCTTGTCAACCGATAGCGAGAGAACAAAATCTGGATAAATACCAATTCCTATTACTGGTAAAAAGATACAGATTAAAAGAAAGAGTTCTCGTGGTCCAGAATCCACCAAATTTGCGTTTGGAACATGAAATAGCTTGTATCCATAGAACATCTGGCGTAACATAGATAATAAAAAAATAGGAGTTAATATCATTCCAATTGCCATTACAAAAGTAATTAGCATTTTTGGTATTAACAGAAATTTTGGACTAGTAATTAGTCCAAAAAATACTACTAATTCTGCAACAAAACCGCTCATTCCTGGTAAGGCAAGAGAAGCCATTGAAAAGCTACTAAACATGGTAAAAATTTTCGGCATTGGGATAGATATCCCCCCCAGTTCTTCGAGATAAACAAGACGCATTCTATCACAAGCCGTTCCCGCCAAGAAAAAAAGTGTAGCACCAATAAATCCATGGGATAGTATTTGTAAAATAGCTCCATTGAGTCCAATGTTGGTTATGGAACCAATTCCTATAATTATGAAACCCATGTGAGATACGGAGGAGTAGGCTATTCTTTTTTTGAAATTTCGTTGACCAAGAGAAGTTGAAGCTGCATAGATTATTTGCATCGCTCCTATTATTACCAACCAGGGGGAAAATAGATAATGAGCATGAGGTAACAATTCCATATTGATCCGAATCAATCCGTATGCTCCCATCTTTAATAGGATTCCCGCTAAAAGCATACATGTACTGTAATGCGCTTCCCCATGGGTATCTGGTAACCACGTATGTAGGGGTATAATCGGCAATTTGACAGCATAAGCAATAAGGAAGCCAAAATAAAATAGTATTTCCAATGTTGCAGGGTATGATCGATTAATTAATCTTTCCAAATCTAATCTTGGTTCGTTGGAACCATATAAGCCCATACCTAGAACTCCGATTAAGAAAAAAATGGAACCGCCTGCAGTATACAAAATAAATTTTGTAGCTGAATACAGACGCCTCTTTCCCCCCCACATGGATAAAAGTAAGTAAACAGGAATTAATTCTAACTCCCACATGATAAAAAAAAGTAAAAGGTCTCGCGAAGAAAATAATCCTATTTGACCACTATACATTGCTAGCATCAGGAAATAGAATAATCGCGAATTCCGGGTAACTGGCCAAGCTGCTAAAGTAGCTAAAGTAGTGATAAATCCTGTCAATAAAATAGATCCTAATGAAAGTCCATCGATTCCCAATCTCCAGTGGAAATCAAAGACATCTATCCATTTAGAATCCTCCTTTAATTGGATTAAGGGATCCTCCAATTGGAAATGATAACAGAATGCATAAGTCATTAGAAGGAATTCTAATAAACAAATAGATATAGTATACCACCTAACGATTTTGTTTCCCCTATGAGGTAAAAAGAAAATTAATGAACCTGCAAATATCGGCAAAACAACAAGTATTGTTAACCAAGGAAAATAACTCATGATAAAGTGATAAAGAGAAGATACGTTTTGACCAGAAAAGCCCGTGCTCGAAATAAGCGAGCACAGGCTTCCTCGGTAAAGAGGAATCAGACGATTCAAGTGGAGTTTTTTGTAACGTATCAATAAGATAGAGCCATGCTGCGGGTTGTTTCAGGCCCTAAATAAACGCGGACACTTAAAAAATCTGTTGGGCAGGCAGATTCACATCTCTTACAACCCACACAATCTTCGGTTCTCGGCGCGGAAGCAATTTGCTTGGCTTTACACCCATCCCAGGGTATCATTTCTAATACATCTGTTGGACAAGCTCGTACACATTGAGTGCATCCTATACATGTATCATAAATTTTTACGGAATGTGACATTGGATCTATAAATTTTCCTTTTCAACATAAAAATTTTCGATCTGGTAAAAATGAAATTAGTACTATATGAGTCATATGTATTGTAGACACCAGACGAAGCAATGGTTTATCCAAACTTCAACAAATAAATAAATAAAATAATGCAATATATTTCTTAATCCGTTTGTGAGAAAGCGTGAAAAGAGCCAAGAGACTTGAATTTTTGGCTTCAACAATCATAATTATACGAATTGTACATACGAATTCGAATTAGCCAATTTATTGGCTATCGTCTTTTCAATATAAATTATTGCAATATTCAAATTGCAATATCAATGAATTGCAAAAATTCAATAAGTAAAAAAGAATACTATGTAATAACCTAATCAAAAAATAGATATTATAAAATAATAAAATAATAAGAAAATAGAAGAAAATAGTATTAGATTTCTATTCATCTTAATATTTGATATTATTATTATATGTGCGCCTTTGTTTAGAGGATTTTATGTCTAATTATTCAAAAAATTAGATTGATTGATACGAGTTGATTTCTTGTTACGATGGATGGAAGAAAGAATGGATAGTCCAATAGCTGCTTCAGCAGCCGCAAGGGCTATAACAAAAATTGCGAAAATGTCTCCTTTTAATTGGCGACTATCAAATAGATCAGAAAATGTTACGAGATTTAGATTAATTGAATTCAGTATAAGTTCAAGACATATTAGAGCTCTAACCATGTTTCGGCTTGTGATCAATCCATAGATACCAATCGAAAATAAATAGACACTAAAAAAAAGTACATGCTCAAACATCATTAACTAACTCCTTATCAATCTCGATTCATTTCAATATGAGGACAAGAATTGAACCGATTCCATTAATTAGAATAGAACAGTTACACAACAAAAGAGAAAAGAAGGTATTTGTTGGCAGTAGATGGGTTTTACTAAATCAAAATTGTGATTCTTTAGTTATTTATTTTAGATTTGAAATTCTAAGAATTTTGACTAATTTTAAGTATTTCTTATTGCCGAGCCATAGTAATTGCACCTATTAAAGAAACTAGAAGAATTATGGAAATGAGTTCAAACGGAAGATAAAAATCAGTTGCTAAATGAATCCCAATTTGTTGAACGTTATTTATGAGACCCTGTTCTACTATTTGGTTTGATCTTGTAGTCCAAAGAATTCCATACCATGACGTATCTGGGATAGTAGTCATTAGTGAAAAAAGAATAGTTATACAAACGAGTGAAGTGAACCCATCTCCAATAGTCCAATAATTCTTATTTTTAGACCATTCTGAGCCATTTACGAACATTACGGCAAATATGATCAAAACATTTATAGCTCCCACATAAATAAGAAGTTGTGCGACAGCTACAAAGTAGGAATTCAATAAAATATAGAATAAGGATATACAAACAAGAACTAATCCCAGCGAAAAGGCAGAATAAATTGGGTTGGTAAGTAATACTACTCCTAGACCTCCTAGTAGAAGAACAAATCCCCCAAATAGCACAAGAATCTCATGTATTGGTCCAGGTAAATCCATTATGGATAAGAAGAAATTAATAGTATAAAATTTTTCATGAACTGACTAAAACTAAAAGATTCAAGGAAGGAAAAAGGGATTAGGATATTTTTTTGTATATAAGTTGTATAGTTAGAAATGACATCACGAAAATCTACTCTCATTTTAAATCAGGAATAATTTGCAATAAGCAGTAGTTATTCGTTTTTCTTTATAGTTAATAAAAAACTATTGGATTTTTCTAACAAAAAAGATAAATCCTAGTAACTAATAATTAGTAACCGTTCTTGAATTCCAAGATTTTTCTTCGTCTATTTTACTTTGAGTCGAATTCCTAATTGTTTGAATTGTGTAATCTCCCATTATGGAGATTGGTAACCGACTCAAAGCAATTTGATTGTAATTCAATTCATGACGATCATAAGTAGAAAGTTCATATTCTTCAGTCATTGATAAACAGCTTGTCGGACAGTACTCAACACAATTACCACAAAATATACAAACTCCGAAATCAATACTATAATTAAGCAATTGTTTCCTTTTAATATCCTTTTCAAATCTCCAATCCACAAGGGGTAGATCTATCGGGCATACGCGAACACATACTTCACAAGCAATACATTTATCAAATTCAAAGTGGATTCGCCCCCGGAAACGCTCCGATGTAATTGATTTTTCATAAGGGTAGTGAATCGTTATAGGTAAACGATTTGTGTGGGATAAGGTAATTATGAAACTTTGACCAATGTACCTTGCAGCGCGTATTGTTTGTTGACCATAACTCATGAACCCAGTTACCATAGGGAACATATTCTAAATATCTATGAAAAAGATATGTTTCTTTCTCTTGTTTGAGAGAACTTTTGTGTTGAAAATATTCTTACTGTTATTGTATTATCTTATTTATAGTGAAACAAGTTGGGAAGAAGTTGTTAATAAGAGATTGCCCAGGGAAATAGGTAAAAGAAATTTCCATCCAAGATTTAATAACTGATCCATTCTCATCCTGGGTAAAGTCCATCTTATTGTGATAGAAATGAAGAGAAATAAATAAGCTTTAGTTAATGTAATAAAGATACCCATTGTCATTTCCAAAATTCCAACCATTTTATTCATTTGGAAAAATTCAAAAAAGGATATATAGGGAATAGAGAAATTCCACCCGCCTAAGTAGAGAACTGTTACAAATAAAGAGGAAACTAATAAATTTAGGTAAGAAACAAGATAAAATAAACCATATTTGATACCGGAATATTCGGTTTGATAACCTGCTACTAATTCTTCCTCTGCTTCTGGTAAATCAAAGGGTAATCTTTCACATTCTGCCAAAGAAGAAATTAGAAAAACCAGAAAACCTATAGGCTGACGCCAAAGATTCCATCCAAAAAAACCATATTTTGACTGTGCTTCAACTATATCAACTGTACTTGAACTGTTAGATAATCATAGTCGATGATAACATCACAGTTCCCACCGCTATTCCAAAACCGTACATGAAACCTTAGCTTCATACGGCTTCTCTATGATCAGAAAAAAGGAAAGGGTTGTTTCGTTTCGGTATTATCCCCCTGGGCATAGATAGAATTAGGTAAGATAAAATCGATTGGAAAGTCCTAAATTAGACCAAAGGAATTCCGTCTGCTAGAATAAGAAAAAGCGCTTCCGAATTGATCTCGTCCTTTATAATATAATGAAAATTTTTCTTTGTTCAGTAATAACTTAATCTTGGAATAAAACACTCGTTATAGCAATTAATAAATGAAAAGAATTAGGCATTAATTCATGAGGAATTCTGTATTAATATGAATAGAGGAAGGAAAAAATAAATAAATATCTTTTTTTTGTATTGCATTCCATATCTTTTGTCCTATTCTTCTTTCCCCGGGGAAGGGTACTTAAAAAGAAAAAAGGAATAAAGGATTAATTCGTTCTTGATAGCCATTTCTTTAACAAGTGAAAGGGAACATACTCTGGATCGGAATCCGAAGAAAGTACTACTTGATCATTTCCACCAATTTCAAGTCCTTATTATGATTCCTTTTATGAGGAAAAATCTCTAATGTCTTAGATTCCCTCATTACTAATCCTTTATGTACTTTAGTGTTCCTAACCCCTCACTAATTTTTGATGGATTCCCCTTATGATTATAAGTTATAGTAATAACTCAGAATATTCTAGTAATGGAATTCCATATCGCGAATCCTTTATTCTTGCCCGCTTCAAGATATGATGACTAATCAAAAAATCTCAACCTTGGGGTAAAGAGTTTACACTACTTATGTTTACTTCAACTTTTTTCTTGTACGTAGGAAATGAGATTTTTTCTTTTTACTACAAATTAATAAGTTGTTTTGTTTCACTCATATAGCTATCTAGTTTAACTTACCAACCCGAGAATAAGAAAAGGAAGATAAATATTCAATGGATTTTGGAGGAAAAAGATCCTATTTTAACGAATCACACGTAGAGATATTGCTAGCACACAAAAAGTTAATGGTATTTCATAACTAATAGATTGAGCAGCAGCTCGTAGACCGCCTGAAAAAGAATATTTATTATTTGAGCTATATCCTGCCATAAGAAGACCAATAGGAGCAATACTTGAAATGGCAATCCATAAAAAAACACCAATACTAAGATCGGCTAAAACAAAACGATATCCCAAAGGGATAACTAAAAAACTTAATAAAATTGATATGACTGCTATAGAAGGTCCAATGCTAAATAAAGGAATATCTCCTCGGGATGGCAGGATATCCTCCTTAAAAAGTAGCTTAGTTCCATCGGCTATAGCTTGAAGCAGTCCCAGGGGGCCAGCATATTCAGGACCAATACGTTGTTGTATCGATGCGGATATTTCTCTTTCTAACCACACAATTACGAGTACTTCTATTGTGATTCCCAGTAGGAGGGTCAAAATGGGTAGAATCCATATCAGTCCATAGACTTCTTTTAATAATTCCGATTTCGAAAAAGAATTGATAGTTTCTATCTCTACCCTATCTATTATCATTTCAACGATCAACTTCCCCCATAATGATATCTATACTACCTAATATCGTCATGATATCAGCCAATTTCATTTTTTTAACTAGTTGAGGAAGAATTTGCAAATTAATAAAACCGGGTGGACGAATTTTCCATCTCCAGGGGAAAAGACTATCATCTCCTACCAGATAAATTCCTAATTCACCTTTTGGAGCTTCCACTCTTACATAAAGCTCTTGCTTTGACAATTCAAAATTGGGCGAAGGTTTTTTACCAAGAAATCGATATTCAAAATCATTCCATTCGGAATTCTTTGTTTTCTTAAAGCGTCGGACTTCTAAATTCTCATAAGGGCCTCCAGGAATTTTCTCTACAGCCTGTTGAATAATTTTGATGGATTCCCTCATTTCACCCATTCGTACTAAATAGCGAGCTAATGAATCCCCTTCTTTTTGCCATTGGACTTTCCAATCGAATTGGTTGTAAGACTCATAAGGATCAACTTTACGAAGATCCCATTGTATTCCAGAAGCTCGTAACATCGGTCCCGATAAGCCCCAATTTACTGCTTCTTCTCCGCTAATAAAACCGACTCCTTCAACTCGTTCTAAAAAAACGGGATTCCGTGTAATAAGTTGTTGATATTCAACAACTCCTCGTAAAAAATAATCACAGAAATCTAAACATTTATCGACCCATCCATAAGGTAGATCGGCGGCTACCCCTCCGATGCGAAAGTAATTATGCATCATTCGCATACCTGTAGCAGCTTCAAATAGATCATATATCAATTCTCTCTCTCTAAAAATATAGAAAAAAGGGGTCTGTGCGCCTAGATCCGCCATAAAAGGTCCAAGCCATAACAAGTGAGAAGCTATACGGCTCAACTCTAACATAATTACCCTAATATAGCTGGCTCTTTGGGGTATTTGAATATTCTCCAAGAATTCTGGTGCATTTACCGTTATTGCTTCTGTAAACATAGTAGCTAAATAATCCCATCGTGTTACATAAGGTAAGTATTGTATAATAGTTCGGTTTTCC